CTATTTCTCCAAGCAAAGCTCTTCTCATCGCAATGCCTATTGTGTCGGCCTGTCCTTTCATAAGTGGAGACAGAATAAAGCGCCCGTAATAAAGACGTTTACTGTCTGTTCTGGATTCAACACACTTCCACTGCAGCGTCCGAGTAGATACTGTTACTTTCTCTCGAACCATAGTAATAATATTTTATTTGATTGAATTATTTATTTCTCTTGTTTCTCTTGAAATTTCTTCACTCTTCATTTCTACACACGTCTTTTTTTGGGGGGTCTACAGCCATTATGTGGCATGGGGGTTACATCCCGCACAAAAGTTAATAGTATACCACTTCTACGAATAGCTCGTAATGCGGCGTCTCTTCCGAGACCGGGACCTTTTATCATGACTTCGGCTCGTTGCATACCTTGATCTACTACTGTACGAATAGCATTTGCCGCTGCAGTTTGAGCGGCAAAGGGCGTCCCCCTTCTCGTACCCTTGAATCCACAAGTACCGGACGAGGACCAGGAAACGACCCGACCCCGTACATCTGTAACGGTGACAATAGTATTATTGAAACTTGCTTGAACATGAATAACTCCCTTTGGTATTCTACGTGCACTTTTACGTGAACCAATACGTACATTTTTACGTGAACCAATTCTCGGTATAGCTTTTGCCATATTGTAGCATCTCATAAATATGAGTCAGAAATATATGGAATATATCCATTTGATGTCAAAACAGATTCTTTATTTGTACGTTTATTCCTTTGGTGAGTCTGATTATCCTTGTCTTTGTTTATGTCTCGGGTTAGAGCAAATTACTCTAATGCGCCCCCGTCTGCGGATTAGTCGACATTTTTCACAAATTTTACGGACGGAAGCTCTTATTTTCATATTTTTCATTCCTTATCTTAATTCTGAATCTACTTCTTGGTAGAAAATAAGTTTCTTGCAATTTTTCATCTCGAATCGTATTGAATAAAAACCACCTAATCTTTCGAATCCTTGTTTCGGAGTCGATAAATTATACGTCCTCTAGTTGAATCATAACGACTTACTTCAATTTTGACTTTATCTCCTGGCAGTATCCGTATAAAACTACGTCGGATCTTTCCTGAAACATAACCTATAATCAGATCTTCATTATCTAACCGAACCCGGAACATGCCATTGGGAAGCGATTCGGTAATTAAACCCTCATGAATCCATTTTTGTTCTTTCATTTCAGGTAAAGCCCCCTTGAAGTATCAACTAATGTAGGAGAAACGATATTAGACAACTCACCCCTTTCTTTTTTTTTTTTTACAAATAGGAAGAGGTTTCGGATCCCATTTGGATATTAAAAGGATTACCATATATAACATAAAATTTCTCCGCCGATTCTTTCTAGTCGAGCCTCCCGGTCTGTCATTATACCTCGAGAAGTAGAAAGAATTACAATCCCCATTCCACCTAAAATTCTAGGAATTCGTTGAGAGTTAGAATAGATTCGTAGACCGGGTCGGCTGATCCGTTTTAAATTTAAAAAATTTCTACAGGTATGGGGTCTTTTCCTATTCCTTCTATTATGTCGCAGGGTTAAAACCAAAAAATTTTTGTTTTTTTCTCGATGTTTTCGGACGTTTTCGAGAAAACCTTCTCGGAAAAGTATTTTAACAATATTTTCGGTAATATTAGTAGATGCTATGCGAACAACTCTTTTTCTATCCATATCCGCATTTCGTATAGAGGTTATTATCTCAGCAATAGTGTCTCTACCCATGATGAAGTAAAATTTTTGGTGCCTCAAAATTGGATCTAATTAACATGTTTTTTTATTGGTTTATGAATATGCATTTTTCAAGGTATATGCGTGAGACATAATCTACGAATTAATCTAGTTCTTAATCTATTTCTTTTCAAAGATCTCAAAGATATCAGGCTCCCATTTTATTTTATAATACCTCGGGAGCTAATGAAACTATTTTAGTAAAATTGAATTGTCTCAATTCGCGGGGGATTGCACCAAAAATTCGAGTTCCTTTTGGATTTCCTTCTTGATCAATCACAACTGCAGCATTGTCATCATATCGTATTATCATACCGCTGTCACGTTTAAGTTCTTTACAGGTACGAACAATTACAGCTCTTACTACTTCTGATTTTTCTAGGGGCATGTTTGGTACTGCTTCTTTGATCACAGCAACAATAACGTCACCAATATGAGCATATCGGCGATTACTAGCTCCTAGGATTCGAATACACATCAATTTTCGAGCCCCGCTGTTATCCGCTACATTTAAATGGGTCTGAGGTTGAATCATATGAAGTTTTGAGTCTATTCTTCCACTGCAAAGGATGAAGAAAATAAAAGAAATATTGTTGTCAAAAAAAAGAAACCCGCGGTTTTCTTTCATTCCCAAGACTCATTTGTGTTGGTTCTAAATTTTTATCCCGAAATAATAAATTGAGTTCGTATAGGCATTTTTGATGCGGCTATTAAAATCGCCCTTCTAGCTATATTTTCAGTTACTCCTCCCATTTCATATAGTATTCGCCCCGGTTTAACAACAGCTACCCAATATTCAGGGGATCCTTTCCCCGAACCCATACGTGTTTCGGCGGGTCTTATTGTAACTGGTTTGTCTGGAAATATACGGACCCATATTTTTCCACCACGGCGTGCATTTCGTGTCATTGCTCGTCGACCCGCTTCGATTTGTCTAGATGTGATCCAAGCAGGCTCAAGCGCCTGAAGAGCATATTTACCGAAACAAATATGATTACCTCGATAAGATATTCCCTTCATTCGTCCTCTATGTTGTTTACGGAATCTAGTTCTTTTGGGGTTATAATTGATGGTTGTTTCGGAAGTCCATCTCTACTACAGAACTGGACGTGAGAGTTTCTTCTCATACAGCTCCTCGCGAATAAAAGGATTCAAAATGGACTTGCAATTAATTTGCATAGATATTAGAACATTTTTAGAAAAATTGGATAAAAAATCGTTTTTTTTTGGAACGTCCTATTAAATCTTTATTTTCTTTTGTCTTTTATCCAGGTTTACCAATTAAAATTCAAAAAAAAATTATCGCGGGCGAATGTTGACTCTTGCAATCTCTATTTCAGTCCTAGCACTTGTTCGTCATTTCTCCGAATAGATGAATTGATTTCCGGTTCATTTCGCCATCCCAACGAGTGAATCATTAAGATTCATTTGTTGAATAAAATCTTTTGCATTCACAGGTTCCTTCGTCCCCACCACTTCATACTAAATGGTTAGGTCAGAATTTTACAACGAAGCTTCTAATCCAATTTATCCTTGAGTCAATCTTCTTAGTCTTTATTGGCTCGAAGCTCTTGAGTTTTTTCTTCTATAATCTATAAGAAGGATTCATTTACTATTTCATTATGGATGAATCAATTAGTATTGATGCTTTATTACACTGTTATGAGAGGACTCATAGACCTTACATATTGGAATTCTATATCATTGATATTTTTTTCTTTCTTTCTCTCACCCTTCCATTTATCCACACTCTTGTTCTGTATTTTGTTTTAAACTTAGAATTCATTAAAGTTTAATTGTAAAAAAATGTCAGTTGCTACAAAGATATGACCGATTTGGCATATCTTGACAGGTTCTTTAGATCCAGATAATATGAAGCGATGGGTTGGTTTTCATACTACTGGGCCGGTCTTTTTTTAATCCCAACCCCCTAAAACCAACGAGTCACACACTAAGCATAGCAATTATATCAAAACAAAAGGTCAATCTAATTTTTATTCAACCCTATAGAATTAAAAGAATTAAAGAATTCGGAATTTGTTTGATTGGCCAGAAAAAGAATGAATGAGTTTCCCCCTTTTTGTTCTATCGACGGAAAAACAATGAAAGTTTTGTTATTCCTCTCCCTTGTCTATAAAAATCCAAATTTTGATGCCTAATACCCCATAGATAGTCCGAACTGTATAGGAACAATAATCAATTTTAGCGCGAATGGTTTGTAGGGGAACCCGACCCTCTCTGATCCATTCGACACGTGCAATTTCTTTTCCGTCGATACGCCCTGCAATTTGTACTTGAATTCCTTTTGTATCTGCTTGTTCAGTCAATTCAATAGCCTTTTTCATTGCTTTTCGAAATGAAACTCTATTCTTTAATTGCCCGGCTATAAATTCTGCAAGAATATTAGGATTTCCATAAGGTTTTGCAATTCTTGTGATAGCAATGTTAAGTTTTCGGTTCACATAATGAAATTCGTTTTGTAGATTCATCTGTAATTCTTCGATTCCTCGCGGTCTACTTTCGATTAATAACTTCGGGAACCCCATAAAGATTATGACCTGGATCAAATCGATTCTTTTTTGAATCTCTATGCGGGCAATTCCCTCGGCACCGGAGGATATTCTCATATTCTTTTGAACATAATTTTTGATAAAATCTCTTATTTTTTGATCTTCTTGTAGACCCTCAGAATAATTTTTTGGTTGTGCAAACCAAAGGGAATGATGGCTTTGGGTTGTACCAAGTCGGAAACCAAGTGGATTTATTTTTTGTCCCATACTACCTCACTATTATACGCATCATCATATACCATAGTTGTCTTTTTCCATCTAGGGTTTTTTAACGAATAGAAAGATATCTCTTCATATTCATCTAAAGATCTATCTTGCACTACAATAGTTATATGACAGGTAGCTTTTTTTATCGCATAACTACGTCCTCGAGCCCGTGGTTTTAATTTCTTCGCGGCAGTACCCTCGTTAACCTCAGCTTTACGAATTACTAAATTGGCCTCGTCGGAACCCATATTGAAACTAGCATTTGCTGCTGCAGAATAAACCAATTTGAAAATGGGATAACATGCTTTATAGGGCATGAGTTCTAGTATCATAAGTGTTTCCTCGTAGGAACGACCGCGAATTTGATCAATTATTCTTCTTGCTTTGTCAGCGGATAAAGATATATGGCGACCAAAAGCGTATATTTCTGTTTTTTTCTTCTTTACCATAAGGTTTCTCTCCTACTAATGAAT